GATTCATAATTGGGTATCTAGAATATCTATGTCCCAAGACCAAAACTATGAATAATGAAAGATGAGGAAGAGTATACCTTGTAGTGACGTCCTCCTCATAATCTAATAAGTCCGACTACTTATCATCAACTTATCATCATTCATCATAATGAACAAATGTTTCACTCTATAACTCATTATAATTAGAACTCATTCTATTATGTCAGGCGGTTACCTTTTTTTATCACAAATATCAACAATATATCTATCCTCCACCGAAAAATGAAGACTAAGACTGGCGTTTCGTGCAAAAAAGCCCTTTATCAGATTTGAACCGATGACTTACGCCTTACCATGGCGTTACTCTACCACTGAGTTAAAAGGGCCTATTTTATTGAATTCATGAATTAGCCCAAGCCCACTATGAGTCTACCACATGTATCTATATATATACTATATGTACATAGATACATGTATGCATATATTAGGGCTCACTCAGGAACAAGAAATTAGATTGACCTAGGAAGTCTAGTGTATTTCCTTATTATTTAATTGAAATTGATAAGTATTAATGCAGTGACCAAGACCGATCCTAATTGCTTTTATTGACCCAGCAGAACGAGATTCACTTGATTGATACATGTACCAATCCGACATAGATCCAAGATATTTCATCGAATCATGTCATGAAGGAACTCGACGCGTACCCTGACCCGAATTCTCATAAAATAAAAGAGAAATCTCTTCGATTGCTTGTCGGTCTCTTACCAGATTGACAGATTCTACATCATTCTTTTTGAATCAATCAAAAAAAAATTCGATTTCGATTGTTCCTGAATTTCGTGACTTAGCATGAGATAGAGATAGGCATATCTCATCTTAACGATGTGCGAATCAATGAGTGAAAATTGGAATCGGGGTTTCCCTCTTTTTCTGCCGGACAAAACACCCCCTGAAGGAATCCTATACTTCGTTTATATTGACAATTCCCCAAAACTGCTCATACTATGAGCATAGTATGCTGGCGGTCGGGCAGGTATGCCCCTATCGTCTAGTGGTTCAGGACATCTCTCTTTCAAGGAGGCAGCGGGGATTCGACTTCCCCTGGGGGTAGGAAAGGAAGTTGATCATGGATTCTCAATAAGCCTAGAGTGGATTCTCCCTGGGTCGATGCCCGAGCGGTTAATGGGGACGGACTGTAAATTCGTTGGCGATATGTCTACGCTGGTTCAAATCCAGCTCGACCCAAGAATTCGCCAATCCATTAGGATGATATAACCAATTCGCCCTCAAAAAATGCATGATATGGAGGAATAAAGATTCCATCTTTTGGAATATATCTCTATTTGTTTCCACATGTTCTGATGTTGCTAATGATCTAGAGTCATGATCTATAAGTATAAGGAATAAAGAGTAAGGAGAAAAAAAAAAAAAGAGTCCCTTTTTTTTTTGATTGAAAGATTGTTTCTCATTGGCAATAACCACAGGATTAATAGTAATCCGTGTCACTCTAGTACATATCCATTCTATGTGTATATGTATATCAGTATACCATTCGTGTCTCTGTTACTAAGAATATGTGGGCTGTACACCTCATTTCCCTGGTCCCCGGGATTGTAGTTCAATTGGTCAGAGCACCGCCCTGTCAAGGCGGAAGCTGCGGGTTCGAGCCCCGTCAGTCCCGACCTAGGATTAGGATCCGATGAATCAATCAATTCATCTCTCCATTTTCTGTGAAGAGGATCTAATTCCCGGCGGTAGGATCCTTATTTCGTTTCGCATTTCTCATCGGAAAATCAGAAATTGCAATTACTGCAACTAGTACCAATTGATGGTGGAGAGACATATGTAGGTTGGGACAATCAGAGGTATCACCATATTCAGGATTCCAAGAGAGACCATATGGGTCTGGCTTTGATCGATTGTTCCTGATCAATGGAATGTAATTGAGTACCCATATGTTTACCGGGAGCACATACACAATTAACTTAACATAGTTACCCCGACATAGTACTTTTGAGACTTGACCTACCCTTTTTCTGGGTCCGATTCTGTGTAACCTCAATTACTAATTGAATTTTTCATTGGGGAGAATCTATCTCATGCAAATTGCACACTGGATTCTCAATGTATGCGTCCCAATCCAAGGAAGAGGATACTAATTATATAAATAATAAAAGATCAAACAAAGATCCGTTTATCCTGTTCTAGTTCTAAGGAGGGAATAGAATGAATAATCTTTTTTTTTCTTCCTATTGCAGCGGTCCCATCAAAAAAAAAGAACAGAATCAATAAAGAAAATAGTGAATTTGTCGGAATATTGGATCTTTTTATACCAGGATCCGTAGTTATCGTACTTCTCTGTTTTCTAAGAAGATTAGATCATCAAAAAAACTTAGCTTAGAACTGAATTCCTTCCTTTTTCCATTTGACTGTTTGGGTCTGTAACTAATGGAACACATCGGTCAGATGATACCTCAGATTATTGGATATAAGGAAGACGTTAGATTATAGAAACGAAAGAGTTGAGAAATTCAATTGGATTCTTGATTGGATCAGGAATCCCATTTTTTTTTTGGGGGGGGTATGGATAAAAGATATTCCTATGTTATACTATTCAATTCTCGACGATGAATTGATTTGATAGAGCAGATATTGTTATTGTTATTCATGATATTGATCCGATTCAGTATCATCAAGATGCAATTAATCCCATTGCATTTACAAATTATGGAGAAAGATTTATTATCTCTATGGGATTAGATCCCTAGTTATTCCGAAGCAAAAAAACAATGATGAGATTATGGAAGTAAATATCCTCGCATTTATTGCTACTGCACTGTTCATTCTAGTTCCTACTGCTTTTTTACTTATCATTTACGTAAAAACAGTCAGTCAAAATGATTAATTTGACTGAAACTTGAGTTATTAGTTTTTATCAATGATTGAAGAAATGAAAGGGATTACAATTCCAAGTCTTAAATGAACTTAAATGAAATGGGCAGACTGGATTGAATTAGCAGTATATGGATCCAATAGATGAGATAGTATGGTGGAAAGAACTATATGAACCTTTCCACCACACTATCTATTGTAGTGTATGAAGATATGGGATTGATATAGATCAATCCATAATTCGCGTATTTATTCCGATCAATCCGAAATAAGCTAACGTCAACTGCTCTAATTCATAGGTTTATGATTCTTTTTAATATGAATCCCGGGATCTATCGAAACAATCAATGGAGGAAGAATAGTAGGGGCATACACAAAAGAAGCCCAATAAATCCTTTTTTTTTTCCGAAGAAATAGAAATAATTGAACTGGTTGAGCCGTTAACAGATTTGGATTTGGAAAAGGAGTAGAGTCAAATATTTTTAACGCTTGAGCCATGACACGAGGTGAGGTGATAAAGCATAAAGAAAATCCCTAGGAGTATAAAAAAACGGTAAGTGCGCGATATGTGGATCACCCGGCGCAAGCAAGATCTTATTATGCTTAGTACCTCTTTTGACAACCACTATGTATATGTCGCCTCCAGCCGAAAGTAGATATTGTATCTACGTAATAGCAGAACAACTCCCTCTTTCAACAGTAAAGAGGGAAAGAAATAAAATAGGGATTACCCCTCATTGTAATATCCATAATTCTGGTAAGAACTGGTTCATCGAAATGGAATATTTAGGAATCATTCCGTTGGAAAAAGAAATTTCCTATCATGTATACCCCTTTGAATTTAGAAATAGGACCTCAGAAATGAGGGAATGATTGAAATATTTGTTTGATCCAAAGGTTATTATTGAATATTACTAATATTACTACTGGATTTCGGTTAAATTTGGAAATGGAGATATTTTGATTTTAAAACGATTCGTAGAACGATCTATTAAACAATTGATATAATTGGATTCCTCAACTTAAACTTACTAATTCATATGAATTAGTAATACCCCTAGAGTCCACTTCTTCCCCATACTACGAGTGAAAGGGAAAATGTAAAGACTACCATTAAAGCCGCCCAAGCAAGACTTACTATATCCATGTGAATCATGTCCCCTATCTCTATGAATATGAAGGAATTATTCCATTATTGATCACTAATAATAGTGGAATCAATGGTGCAGAGTCAAAATGGGATTCTGACTTAACTTAAGTCTATTCAGGATCCAATCCAATGGATCCACTCTAACAAGTTCCTATATGATTTCTTCTGGTGGAATCGGAAAGCATTAAGTACAAGCAAGATATGCAGTTATCCCAAGTTATCCCATTGGAAGGGGATGCTATTAATAGAACATGTAGAAATATTAAGACCCATTCTTTGTTTTGTTGACTTTCATAAGTTCTAAGAATGAAAGTCAAGATAGATAACTATCTATCACATATTCCTACCTCCCATTTGATCTAAGCCTTACTGTCTCTGTTTCTGTGAAACAATTGAAACAATTGAGAGACACGCTATTCTATTCTTGGTGGGGGTTACCAAACAGAATTTTTTTTTTCGTTTTTTCTATTTTGATTTTAATAGCCAATCACCCATCCAATATTGATTGGATGAATGACCGAGCACTCAGATCCTATCGCGAGTCCGCATACAAAATATCTTCAGCCCTTCCCACAACTCGTAATTGGATTCCCCATCGGCCCATCCAATATAATTCACGACTAAGTCAGTATAAACTAGAGTGGTGAGGTAAGGTAATTAGGAAGGATTTACAGTCCTTTAGCAAGCTTTGGATCCCAAGATTTCCGGTCCCTTACTTTCGTAGTTCTGAATCTCACAAGGGAATATGACTATTGATTTTATTTTTGAAGAAACAATTTACAGTCCTTCATGGAATCTCCAGATTCTAAAGAGAAAGTATCGATAGTCCTTTCTTTGGTTTGGCTCCGCAATCAAACGAGTTATATCAACAGGATAAGGAAGATAAGGGCTTCCGAGATCAGGCGACACCCGGATTTGAACTGGGGAAAAAGGATTTGCAGTCCCCCGCCTTACCACTCGGCCATGCCGCCGAAAC